CTTTAATGAACAGAGTCGAGAAAATAATCTATTTTTTTTTATAAAAAATAGATTATCAATCGATTTTATAATAATGCAAGGATTACCAGCAATCCGTCTTGCTATCACTAAAGTGATATCCATATAGATCTCAATATATCACTTGTGACTTTCTTTGTTACAAAACACTAATTTTAATCTAAAAAGGAAATGATTAAACTGAAATCATAAGAAGGAATATGTAAGCTACCCACTTGATTTCCATGGGATTGTAGTTCAATTGGTCAGAGCACCGCCCTGTCAAGGCGGAAGCTGCGGGTTCGAGCCCCGTCAGTCCCGGCGGATTCAATAAAAAATAAATAAATAAACTCACCTTTTTGTTTCTGGGCAAGGGGATCAAAATGGTTTCGTTTATCTTTTTGTTTTTTTTTCTTTTTTCATCAAGCAAAAGAAAGGGGTATTTCCATTATTTTAACTAGCACCAATTTATGGTAGAGAGACATATGTAAATTAGTATAATTATAATTATTGAGAGCATTCAACACTTCAAGAAAGAGATACTATATGGGATTTCTGCTTTTTGTCAATTGATCTCCCATTAACTCGTGTAGGAAAAGGGAATAGGATAGCGTATAATATGTTTGCCAAGAGTATCTATATAGACTTTTCTTTCTATGACTATGAAGAAAAGGAATTGAAAATAGTTCGAATCCAACCAAGGAAAGAAGATATTTAAAATAAAAAAATAAAGATAAAATTAGTTTTCCCTAATGAATATGCTCTTTTTAAAGATTAGAGTCGATGTCGAAGAAAAAACTCGTAAGAAAATTTAATATAGTTGATTTTTTGGAATATTTTCGTTTTTTTACTGGGACTCGTCTTTATCACATTCCCTTTCTTTGTTTTCCAAAAAGATGATAGACCCTTTAAAAGTTTTTCAAATTTAAAATTGAACTTCGTACTTTATTTTCTCTATTTGCTTTCTATTGTTTATTTAAGGTTCTTTAGAAACTAGAAACTCTTTTTGTAAACAATCGAAGTAGAAAAGGTTTTTTATGAGACTTCATCAGATGATTGTACAAGGAAAGTAAAGTACTAGGTTGTAGAAAAGGAAGCGGGGAAAAAGAATCATAAATAAATATTTTTTGATTGGATCAAGAATCTCATTATGTATTCGGTGTGGATAAAAGATCTTCCTATGTTATACTATTAAATTCTTGACGATGAATCGATTTTATAGCTCCGATATTGTTATTCATGATATTTCTTTCATTCGATATCATCGAAATCTAATTCATCTGAGTGAGTTTACAAGGGAAAGATTTCTAATCTCTATGGGATTAAATCCCGAGATAAAAAAAAAAATAATAATAAATGATTAAATTATGGAAGTCAATATTCTTGCATTTATTGCTACTGCACTCTTCATTCTCGTTCCTACTGCTTTTTTGCTTATAATTTACGTAAAAACGGTTAGTCAAAATAATTAATTTGAATACAATTTTACTATCAATGAAAAAAAAAGATTTCAATTTATCGTCTTAAATGAAAGGAATGCATTAGACTCAGTAGTATCCTAAGGGGCCCGCTAGTATGGTAGAAAGAGATCTCTTTCTACCATACTAGCCATTATGGTTATTGTAATGTATAAAGATACAAGTGAAATATCTTAATATAAAGGAATCCACCTGTATCTCTCTTTTTCTTTATAAATGTCAATATAAATAAAATAGAACATGAGATGTATGTACATACTTTATCAATTTCATTTGTTTGTTTGATCCATTTAATACAGATAATCCGAATTCGATGGAAACTTCTTCAGATTTCGAAAAGGGGTTACCCCATGAAGGGTTAACTGTGTAAACCCTGATATAAAAATAGAAAATGAGTCAATAAAACAAAACATAAATCCAATTTCTAAAAAAAAAATCTAAAAAAAAATTGCCGACCGGTCTAGAAAACTAAACCAATTGATACAGGTTGGTAGAGTTTTATTATTACCGCAATTAGGAGTACTTCTAGAGTCCACTTCTTCCCCACACTACGAGAGAGAGGGAAAATGTAAAAACTACCATTAAAGCAGCCCATGCGAGACTTACTATATCCATGTGAATTATGTCCCCTATTTCTATGAATATGAAGAAACTATTCCATTATTGTTCACTAATAATAGTGAAATCACTGGTGCAGAGTCAAAAAAAGGGAGAGGTATTTGGTCACCATTGATGAACTACTCTAAAAAATAAACTTATCTTATAATGAGTTATTCTTATTATAGAATTTCTAGTCGAATCGACAAGATGTAAACACAAGTAAACAGACACTTTTCGAAGTATCCAAGGATACTGACTCACATGTAGAAAGAATAAGATTTTTTATTTCTTTTATCGTTTTTTATTTTTGGAAGTAAAATAAAAGGCAATTCTTCATCTAATCTAATATTGATTGAATGTCTGAGCATTCCGAGACTTTCGTGAGTCTGTATCCAAAGTATCTTAGGTCCTTTCCAAAACTATTAATTCCCCCTCTGGCTATCCAATCTAATTCAAGATTCAGTAAGTGGAACTCAATTAGTAGTGGAAAGTAAAGATTTACGGATTTCCCTCCACTACTTTAAGTTTTTCTTGAATCTGATAGGCAAAATTTTAGGTTAGAGAATAGAATCTCGAGAGCCAGGGGCTTCGAATCACGAAAAGAAAGTATCAAGAGTATTTTCCTACGTTTGTTATAATAAAATAGGGGATTTCCAGTCTGTTGTTGAGGCGGCACCCGGATTTGAACTGGGGAAAAAGGATTTGCAGTCCCCCGCCTTACCACTCGGCCATGCCGCCAAAACGATAGAAACTAGATTCAAACTTTCTCTTTTTTTTTTTTCAACTCCGAAAAAAAGATATAGATTTTAAGTCACAAAATATAGAATCCAGTACAAATAAGAACCATTAACTATTGACTGTAAATTCATGACCATTTTTGAATTCAAATCTACATTTTTTTATTTCTAATAATATTAAGAAAATCATTAGAAATAGATTTATAACTAATCTATATTGAGTTTGTTCAATTAAAAAGAAATCTTCTTCAATTTCAATTATAACAGTAATGATGAGTATATGTAAACCCCAGAATCAGAACATACGTTACGTTGTGGTATAGAGCTATAGCGCTATAATGGGGTATTTTATTTCTCTAGGGATGCTTTTGAGGAGTAATTCTGAATAAATTTTTGTATTTCAATTTTTCATTGAATACATGGAAGAGAAATTTGAATTTTTGATAGAGCACAACATGTGCTGTCCCAAATAGAACTGTACCACAATAAAAGAAGAAAAAGAGACATCTATATCTGTGCATTCTTTTTTATTTTAATAATAAACAAAATTAATAAATAAAAAAACACAAGTTTTCTTACCTACTTCAATTCAATGATATTCTAAATATTCTATTCAAAATAGGTAAAAATCCATCTTTTTTCTGCAAATATTTTTTTGAACAATGAAATATAAAGACATGAACAAAGTAAAGTGGTAAAAAAAAAAAAAAATTCTATTTATTATATGTTTATCTGCTCGAACCGACCCAATCATGAATACATTTTTTTATGGTATGAAATCAAATTGGAATATGTAATATCATAGGTGAAAATGAAATTATTTTTTTTTCTAGTCTTTACAAAACTCCATAAGTTCCAGGGGTATTTCTCAATTCTGTTCCATTTGGATCTCTTTCTTATAAAAAATTCCAATTGAATCTAGTCTCCGTTCATACGTATTTCATACATTCCATATATCGTGGAGTTGGATAAAATTTCATGTGATTCAGTAAACAGAATAGAAATTCCATTATTGCTCGATCGAATTCTATGGATATGATTCGGTGAAGAATTAGAGATGGGATGGGATTTTTTTAATAAACGGATAAATGGGAACTTCAAAAAAGATGCTTGGGGATGGAAAAGAGGGAACATCTACAATACCCGGATTTAATCAGATACAATTTGAAGGGTTTTATCGGTTTATTGATCAGGGTTTAATAGAAGAACTTTCTAAATTTCCAAAAATTGAAGATATAGATCACGAAATTGAATTTCAATTATTTGTGGAAACATATCAATTGGTAGAACCTCTGATAAAAGAACGAGATGCTGTCTATGAATCACTTACATATTCTTCTGAATTATATGTATCCGCGGGATTAATTTGGAAAACCAGCAGGAATATGCAAGAACAAAGAATTTTTATTGGAAACATTCCTTTAATGAATTCCCTTGGAACTTCTATAGTAAACGGAATACACAGAATTGTGATCAATCAAATATTGCAAAGTCCTGGTATCTATTACCAGTCAGAATTGGATCATAACGGGATTTCGGTCTATACGGGCACCATAATATCAGATTGGGGAGGCAGATTAGAATTAGAGATTGATAAAAAAGCAAGAATATGGGCTCGTGTGAGTAGGAAACAGAAAATATCTATTCTAGTTCTATCATCAGCTATGGGTTCGAATCTAAGAGAAATTCTAGAGAATGTTTGCTACCCTGAAATTTTCTTATCTTTCTTGACCGATAAGGAGAAAAAAAAAATTGGGTCAAAAGAAAATGCTATTTTGGAGTTTTATCAACAATTTTCTTGTGTAGGTGGGGATCCAATATTTTCTGAATCTTTATGTAAGGAATTACAAAAAAAATTCTTTCACCAAAGGTGTGAATTAGGAAGGATTGGTCGCCGAAATATTAACTGGAGACTTAATCTTAATATACCTCAGAACAATATATTTTTGTTACCACGAGATATATTAGCAGCTGCCGATCATTTGATTGGGATGAAATTTGGAATGGGTACACTTGATGATATGAATCATTTGAAAAATAAACGTATTCGCTCTGTAGCGGATCTTTTACAAGACCAGCTCGGGTTGGCTCTGGCTCGTTTAGAAAATGTAGTTAAGGGAACTATAGGCGGAGCAATTAGGCATAAATTGATACCTACTCCTCAGAATTTGGTAACTTCAACTCCGTTAACAACTACTTATGAATCCTTTTTCGGATTACACCCATTATCTCAAGTTTTGGATCGAACTAATCCATTGACACAAATCGTTCATGGGAGAAAGTTGAGTTATTTGGGCCCTGGCGGATTAACAGGGCGAACTGCTAATTTTCGGATACGAGATATCCATCCTAGTCACTATGGGCGTATTTGCCCCATAGACACGTCTGAAGGAATCAATGTTGGACTTATTGGATCTTTATCAATTCATGCTAGGATTGGTGATTGGGGGTCGTTAGAAAGTCCATTTTATGAACTCTTTGAGAAATCAAAAAAAGCACGGATACGGATGCTTTTTTTATCACCAAGTCAAGATGAATATTATATGATAGCGGCAGGAAATTCTTTGGCTCTTAATCGGGGCATTCAAGAAGAACAGGCTGTTCCAGCTCGATACCGCCAAGAATTTTTGACTATCGCATGGGAAGAGGTTCATCTTCGAAGCATTTTGCCTTTCCAATATTTTTCCATTGGAGCCTCCCTAATTCCTTTTATCGAACATAATGATGCGAACCGAGCTTTAATGAGTTCTAATATGCAACGTCAAGCAGTTCCACTTTCTCGGTCCGAAAAGTGCATTGTTGGAACTGGATTGGAACGCCAAGTGGCTTTAGATTCAGGGGTTCCCGCTATAGCCGAACACGAGGGAAAAATCCTTTATACTGACACTGAGAAGATAATTTTATCGGGCAATGGGGGTACTCTAAGTATTCCATTAATTATGTATCAACGCTCAAACAAAAATACTTGTATGCATCAAAAACCTCAGGTTCAGCGGGGTAAATGCATAAAAAAGGGACAAATTTTAGCGGATGGTGCTGCTACAGTTGGTGGGGAACTCGCTTTGGGGAAAAATATATTAGTGGCTTATATGCCATGGGAAGGATACAATTTTGAAGATGCGGTACTCATTAGTGAGTGTCTAGTATATGGTGATATTTATACTTCTTTCCACATACGAAAATATGAAATTCAGACGCATGTGACAACCCAAGGTCCTGAAAGGATCACTAAAGAAATACCGCATCTAGAAGGCCGTTTACTCCGAAATTTAGACAAAAATGGAATTGTGATGCTAGGATCGTGGGTTGAAACGGGTGATATTTTAGTAGGTAAATTAACGCCTCAGGTGGCGAAAGAATCCTCGTATGCTCCGGAAGATAGATTATTACGGGCCATACTTGGCATTCAGGTATCGACTTCCAAAGAAACGTGTTTAAAATTGCCTACAGGTGGTAGAGGTCGAGTTATTGATGTGAGATGGGTTCAGAAAAAGGGGGGTTCAAGTTATAACCCAGAAATAATTCGTGTATATATTTCACAGAAACGTGAAATCAAAGTAGGTGATAAAGTAGCTGGAAGACATGGAAATAAAGGTATCATTTCAAAAATTTTGCCTAGACAGGATATGCCTTATTTGCAAGACGGGAGACCCGTCGATATGGTCTTCAACCCATTAGGAGTACCCTCGCGCATGAATGTAGGACAGATATTTGAATGCTCGCTTGGGCTAGCGGGAAGTCTGCTAGATAGACATTATCGAATAGCCCCTTTTGATGAGAGATATGAACAAGAGGCTTCGAGAAAACTAGTGTTTTCTGAATTATATGAAGCGAGTAAGCAAACATCGAATCCATGGGTATTTGAACCCGAGTATCCAGGAAAAAGCCGAATTTTTGATGGAAGAACAGGAGATCCTTTTGAACAGCCTGTGATAATAGGAAAGCCCTATATCTTGAAATTAATTCATCAGGTTGATGATAAAATACACGGGCGTTCTAGTGGACATTATGCACTTGTTACACAACAACCCCTTAGAGGCCGTTCTAAGCAGGGGGGGCAACGGGTAGGCGAAATGGAGGTTTGGGCTCTAGAGGGGTTTGGTGTTGCTCATATTTTACAAGAGATGCTTACTTATAAATCTGATCATATTAGAGCTCGCCAAGAAGTACTTGGTACCACTATCATTGGAGGAACAATACCTAAACCAGAAGATGCTCCAGAATCTTTTCGATTACTTGTTCGAGAACTACGATCTTTGGCTCTGGAACTGAATCATTTCCTTGTATCTGAGAAGAATTTCCAGATTAATAGGAAGGAAGTTTAATCGGAATGAATCACAAAATTTCTTATATGATCGATCGGTATAAACATCAACAACTCCGAATTGGATTAGTTTCTCCTCAGCAAATAAGTGCTTGGGCCACTAAAAAAATACCTAATGGAGAGATAGTTGGCGAGGTGACAAAACCCTATACTTTTCATTACAAAACCAATAAACCGGAAAAAGATGGATTATTTTGTGAAAGGATTTTTGGGCCTATAAAGAGTGGAATTTGCGCTTGTGGAAATTATCGAGTGATCGGAGATGAAAAAGAAGACCCGAAATTTTGTGAACAATGTGGAGTTGAATTTGTTGATTCTCGGATACGAAGATATCAAATGGGATACATAAAACTGACATGTCCTG